CTTGGAAATGAGAAAATAAACAAAACGAATTCTCTTGTGTTTTTTGTCAAAAAAAAAAAGAAACTTCTTTTTTTTTTTTATTTTTTATTTGTTTGTTGCACAAAAAAACTTTTGGAATTCCCGGTAGAAAGAGATTTCCCCAAAGAAAACGCTTTTAACGCTGCCCGACACCCCTTCCTTTTCCAAAAATTTTTACGAATACGCTTTTTTGATGCAGAAGTACGTTTTTTTGGAACTGCCATTTAAATAAAAATTAAGAGATTACTTTGGTATAGCTGGATGTGAAAGACATCTATTGTTCACAAAAAATCAGCGCTTTCCTAATTCATTCTATTTTTTTCTAGAAAATATCTATTCAAAAAAAAAAAAAAGAATATTCTCTATTTTGACTACTATTTTGTGTGATTTTCCCGGATCTTTGACTTATCTTTTCTTTTTTCTTTTTTATTTTCTTTTTCCACTTTCGAAAATATCCGTCAAAAAACCTTTTTTGATTGATATTTTTATTTCAAATTATTTCCCATTCAAATCCATATTTATAGAATTCCTTATGCGATAGAAATGGAATTAGTTGAACTTAATACAATAACGAATATGAAATAACTTAACCTTCTCTTTACTTTCATCGTTCTATATTTCATTTACATCAAATATACAATACCTCGAGAACGGGGAAAACCCCAATGTTTTTATTTAATAAAAACTTTATTAAATTTTGTTGTCAAACTCGTGAAAGAGACTTAATTTCACCTTTGATTTGAATTTTCAAATTCGAGGGAAACTTTAATGTCTTTCCTTCCTATGATTTGACCAATTGGAACTTCTTGATTTGAATATTGGAAGTATTTAGCAGAAAGAATAACTAAAAATAAATAAAAATTCAAAAAATTCTATTTATGTTAGTGCATATCTTGATTTTTTTCGGTGAATCGGAACCAATTAATATTAATTAAGAATTAAAAAACTTTTTTTATGGAACAGATATATCAATATGCGTGGATCATACCTTTCGTTCCACTTCCAGTTCCTATGTTAATAGGGGTAGGACTTCTTCTTTTTCCGACAGCAACAAAAAATCTTCGTCGTATGTGGGCTTTTCCAAGTATTTTTTTGTTAAGTATAGTCATGATTTTTTCAACTAATCTGTCTATTCAGCAAATAAATAGCAATTCTATCTATCAATATGTCTGGTCTTGGACTCTCGATAATGATTTTTCTTTAGAATTTGGATACTTGATAGATCCACTTACTTCTATTATGTCAATGTTAATCACTACTGTTGGAATTATGGTTCTTATTTATAGTGATAATTATATGGTTCATGATCAAGGCTACTTGAGATTTTTTGCTTATATGAGTTTTTTCAGTACTTCGATGTTGGGATTAGTTACTAGTTCAAATTTGATACAAATTTATATTTTTTGGGAATTAGTTGGAGTGTCTTCCTATTTATTAATAGGTTTTTGGTTCACAAGACCTCTTGCAGCAAATGCTTGTCAAAAGGCATTTGTAACGAATCGTGTAGGGGATTTTGGTTTATTATTAGGAATTTTAGGTTTTTATTGGATAACGGGGAGTTTTGAATTTAGGGATTTATTCGAAATATTCAATAACTTGATTTATAACAATGAAGTAAATTATCCCTTTGTTACATTGTGTGCTGCTCTATTATTTGCCGGTGCAGTTGCTAAATCTGCACAATTTCCTCTTCATGTATGGTTACCTGATGCTATGGAAGGACCCACTCCCATTTCGGCTCTTATACATGCTGCCACTATGGTGGCAGCGGGGATTTTTCTTGTAGCTCGCCTTCTTCCTCTTTTCATAGTTATACCCTGTATAATGAATATAATTTCGTTGATAGGTATAATAACAGTATTATTAGGAGCTACTTTAGCTCTTGCTCAAAAAGACATTAAGAGGGGTTTGGCCTATTCGACAATGTCTCAATTGGGTTATATGATGTTAGCTCTAGGAATGGGGTCTTATCGAAGTGCTTTATTTCATTTGATTACTCATGCTTATTCCAAAGCATTATTATTTTTAGGGTCTGGATCTGTTATTCATTCAATGGAAACTATTGTTGGCTATTCTCCGGATAAAAGTCAGAATATGGTTCTTATGGGTGGTTTAACAAAGTATGTACCGATTACCAAAACCTCGTTTTTATTAGGTACACTTTCTCTTTGTGGTATTCCGCCTCTTGCTTGTTTTTGGTCCAAAGATGAAATTCTTAATGATAGTTGGCTGTATTCGCCGATTTTTGCAATAATAGCTTGGGCCACAGCAGGATTAACTGCGTTTTATATGTTTCGGATCTATTTACTTACTTTTGAGGGGCATTTAAATGTTTATTTTAAAAATTATAGTGGAAAAAAAAATACAGCTTTATATTCAATATCTATATGGGGTAAAGGGTGTTCAAAAATAATTAACAAAAATTTTCGTTTATTAAGAATTTATAATCCAAATTCTTCTTTTTTTTCGAAAAAGACATATC